AAATACTTCAACTATTCAAATCAAGAAGTTACAATTGGTCAAATGATATAACTAAAGTACTCGTAAAACGTGAATACTTAGTTAGTCACTAATATATTTATGAAGATACCGAAAATGAAAAATTCAATGATTATTAAAAAATTTCTAGTCATAGAGCAAGTATAAAGAATTACACTAAAAATACTAATATGAATCATAGGATTAGATTAACTAAGATCACTAACCTGGCCTAATGAAATAAGAACTCGCTATTTTAGTTAGTTTATTCAAAATAATGAACTAGTTCATTATGGAATTGATTGATTTATTTCCAGTCTAATAAAATAAAAAATATTAAAGATTAAAGTTTTTCAGTAAGCAACAAGGGTGGGGTTCTTAACCCTTTCGATGTATTTTAGTACATGTAAATTAAATGTAGAACGACGAAAATAGGCAGAAATAGAAATGTAGGGTCTTTTTGATTCTTTATGTTATAGAGTTCAACCAATTTAATTGCTAGGGCACGGCATATTCTATAGATTTGAATAAGAAAGAGAAATAAAAGTATCAATATCAATCAATACAAATTTTTCTTTCTTACGAATATTGTATGGACTAGAAAAACCATTTTCTTTTTGAAAAAAAAATCATATATCCTCTTCTTCTAGTAATATTTTATGCAATTTTCACATATCTTTCACCTATCTACATTTATATGAAAATAATATTATCTAGAGAATAAAAAGAACAATTCGTTTTGAACAATAGATGTCTTTCACATCCAACTATAATAATGAGTAACCTCTTCATTTTTAAATGGCAGTTCCAAAAAAACGTACTTCTATATCAAAAAAGCGTATTCGTAAAAATATTTGGAAACGGAAGGGATATTGGGCAGCGTTAAAAGCTTTTTCGTTAGGGAAATCTCTTTTGACCGGAAATTCAAAAAGTTTTTTTGTGCGACAAACAAATAAGTAATAAAACGTTGGAATAATCTGAATTGATTTGACTCGAAAAAAAGGTCCATTTCATAATTAAAAATGAACAATTTACATTACCTATTGTTATTATTGTTGGGCTAATCAATATGAAATGGACCTTTCTTTTCTCCTATGATATGTGGAATAAGAATTCTTCTGTTTAATGAATTCTACAACTAATACTTTTTTTGTTTGAAAAAAGAATAAAGACAGGAGGTTTTAACCCTCTTTTAGTATGTTTTTTCATTTCCAAGGTGGGGAGTTTTATTTTCCCCATCGAACTATTTGTTACAATTCCAATAATAAATAAGAAAATTCTTTTTTCTCTCTATATCATATCTATAGAAGAGCAAATAGAAAATCTTTAGCTAAGTTAAAATTAATGAATTGTTGATACTAATTGATTCCATTTTTAAAACTTTTTGTGTAACTTTCGGACTTCTTAATTTCCTTTCTCTAAATTATTAGATAGATCTCCCATATATCTTTCGCTTTCAACCCAATCAAAAAAGCCGTTAGCTTAGTTAGGATATTGTGTACGAAAAATGTGTCATTTTAAAATAATTCAAACAAAATGGGGTCTATTTTGTAAAAATGCATTTTTTTGAGTTCGATCGCGGTAGAATTATCTAGTTACAAGAGTTCAATCTCAGGAAAGCATAACCTACACGAAAGTCTTAAATTAATTTAATAAACTGACACCCTAAATGAAAATAATGAACCTTCAAATCCCTATTTGAATGAATTTGGATTTATCAGTTTAAATCTTTCCTAAAAAACATTGCATTGAATTTACTCCTCCAATCTCGACGATTGAATATGAATAGGCTATTATGAGTTCGAGCAAGCCGCTATGGTGAAATCGGTAGACACGCTGCTCTTAGGAAGCAGTGCTAAAGCATCTCGGTTCGAGTCCGAGTAGCGGCATGCCATCTTCGAGAAGAGATACAATAGATCATATAATGAATTCAGTTCCCAATTTTAATTTCTTAATTAAGATTAAGGGATTCAAGATTTTTATGATATTTTTAACTTTAGAGCATATATTAACTCATATTTCTTTTTCGATGGTTTCAATTGTAATTACAATTCATTTGATAACCTTATTTTTCGATGAAATCGTAAAACTATATGATTCATCAGAAAAAGGCATGATAACTACTTTTTTCTGTATCACAGGATTATTAGTCACTCGTTGGATTTATTCGGGACATTTCCCCCTAAGTAATTTATATGAATCATTAATATTTCTTTCATGGAGTTTCTCCATTATTCATATAGTTCCGTATTTCAAAAAAAAAAAAAACCATTTAAGCACAATAACTGCACCAAGTGCTATTTTTACCCAAGGCTTTGCTACTTCAGGTATTTTAACTGAAATACATCAATCCGAAATATTGGTACCCGCTCTCCAATCTGAATGGTTAATAATGCACGTAAGTATGATGATATTGGGCTATGCAGCTCTTTTATGTGGATCATTATTATCAGTAGCACTTCTAATCATTACATTTCGAAAGAACAGAAAAATTCTTTGTAAA